AATTAAATTTTTCAATTTATTAAAATTAAAAATAAGAACTAAGAATTTATGTTGGATTGGTACTAGATATATAATTGACATATATACTAAAGAGTGTAGACGGACGAATAAATTAAAAAAAGAAGTATAAAAATCCCAGGTTTATTCAATTAATAGCAATCAATATAAGTATTAATATTAAGTAATTTAAATATGTAATTAAGTATATTAAGTATTAAAGTAAAAAAAGCAAGCTTAACCCTTTAAACTTTTTTTATTTGTTCATCGAATTCCAATGAAAAATAAAAAACACCCATTGACATGACAATAATATCAAAAATTTAAGACCAAATTGTTTATTCTCTTGATCTTTTTCCTATCTATTACATCAATAAAATAGATTTTTATCGTTATAAAAGACGACATTCTATAGTAATAAAAAGAAATGAAATATTTTAAAATAAATATTATATAAATTGAAAAGTAGAAAAAATAGCAAAGAAAAGATTATATAAAAATCTATACAAATCATCCACACTTTACCTTCTTTAATTTATATATATTTCATTAATTTCATTTTGTTTGGTGATTAAGGCGAAGTTCCATAAAAACCCCCGCCTTCTTTGAAATATCATGAACAGTTCCTGTAGGCTGAGCACCTTTTTCAAGGAAATATAGAATAACAGGAACGTTTAAATAAGTTTGATTCTTTATCGGATCATAAAAACCCACTTTCCGAAGAGCTCTTCCTTCTCTTCGGGATCGAACATCAATTGCAACGATTCGATAAATGGCTCATTGGGATAGAGGTAGAGACCCCCCCCCCGAGAAACGTATAAGAAGTTTTCTCCTCGTACGGCTCAAGAAAATTCAAGTTATGTTTATATTATAGAATTCTAATGTCAAATAGATCCATAAAATCATCAAATCAATTAGACCAAGAATTCTCTTTCTTTATTATATGATTTAAATATATGATTTAAATACTTCTTTCTTATTCTTTTTCTTTCCCCAACAAAAGAATTTTTCATATTTGGAATTTGCACTCTCATAACTCAAGTTGTATAACTTACAAAGAAAACCTTTTAATTTAAGTCTTTCATTTATTGAGCGGTCTTTAATCCCGTTTTTTATCTGTCTCCTCTCGAATCTATTTTGATTCTTCATCTTAATCTAGTTCTAGTTGTTGAGACAATTGAAAACGGTATTTCCTTGTTCTAGGATCCTTTATCTTTGCCTTGAATCGTTGGGTTTAGACATTACTTCGGTGATATTTAATCGTTTCAAAATGGTAGCAACATACCATTTTTTGTGATTTCTTTCTATCAAAGAATCATATGAATGGTTGATTCTTGTGTAATACACTTTTGATTTGAGCGAAAGAGTTTTCCCAATTCCAAAAAATTTTACTTTTGAATTTGAAACTTGCTTTAATTGGATCCTTTAGATTTCTATAATCAAAAATAGACTTACAAAGTTGTCTTAATTTATTAATTGCTACTAACCCTAGATTCTTGCCTCAAAAAACGAATCAATATGTTCTGCTCGAGCTTCATCATGTCCGATACGGTTTATATTACAACCCCCCCCCTCAAAAAAAAAATGAGAGTTCTAGTGAACAGAACAAACGATGTTGAGCCAAAAGCACTTTCATTCCTATAAAATATAAAATGGTGGATGTAAGAATCCACGGCGGATCGTGTCCTTCAAGTCGCACGTTGCCTTCTACCACATCGTTTTAAACGAAGTTTTACCATAACATTCCTTTAGTTTGGAACCAGTATGTAATTAATTCCATTATGGAATTATGAATAGTCATTGGTTCGATCGATACCTAGTAATCTATATTTTATTTTTTCCTTCTATATGAAATAGAGTTTCTGAAGAATTCTAAGCAAAAAGTCAATTTAATTTCAGAAACATATATTTATAAATAGTCAAATATATATAAATCTATATAAATCTATAATATTATAAAATAAACTAAATAAACTAAATAATATAAATACTAATTATAAAAAAAAATAACATGAATAAAAAAAAAAAAGTTCTTTTTGAATCTGGATCTTCAAGTAACCTGCTAGTGATAGGATAAATTCACTAATATCCTACTTCTTCGATTATTAAGAACTCCTAAGAAATTAGCAATTTAATTGATTTAAAATTTTCTGACTTCCATATCATTATTTGAATATAATTTTTTTTTATAGTAATACCACATTGCATTTTATCATCATACGATAAAGAGAAATCCAGATTTGTATTAAATCATCAATGATTAAAAAAATCAAATTTATTTTTTTAATGAAATAGTGGATAAAGAATGATGTAAAGGAAGATTTAGGTTGTTATTTTTCTTTTTACTGATTGAAAAAAAGAATAAAAAGAAAAAACTATGGAATCTCTGTATTATCAGATAGACTAAACTACTGTATACTGAAATAAATTAGAGCTATTCTATATTCAATATTTAACATTTAGAAATCAAAAAATAGATTCTATTATATCTGCGTGTTATTTGAATTCTATTCAATTTGTGAAAAAGAAAAAGATATGATTCAGAGAAGACTCACTAAGAATAAGAATTCCATTTTTTCAATATTATATCTTCAAAAAAGTACCCTTTATTCTGATAAAATATATATCATATATTCTATGATTTATATGGGTTAAGTATATGATATTATTATACTGTTTTGGATGTGTGGACAGATATGCTCTGGGACGGAAGGATTCGAACCTCCGAATAACAGGACCAAAACCCGTTGCCTTACCACTTGGCCACGCCCCATTTACATTTATATTTGACACTGATAAACACTAATATTGTTATTGGTTGTTAGTCAACTTCAGTCTAAATATCTATAAAATAAATTAGATTATTGATAGAATTTTGTTATGTGTAGATTATAGAATTAAACTAATGAATTTATTGATCATTCCATCTAATTCAATTAAGATATTGTATGAAAGTATGATTTATTCTATTCACTTTTGATTTGAGAGTTGAAGGAGTTTTGATTGGGCGAGTTCAAATCAAAGAAGTTTTTTTGGTCTATATAATTTCTTTTTGTTCATTTTGCCTTCTATCAATAACTCAACTTAGTAATAACTCAATCAAAATAAATACAATTATCCTCAAGAACAAAATGTTTTTTATGCTTAATATATTTAGTTTGATCTGTATCTGTCTTAATTCTGTCCTTTATTCAAGTAGTTTTTTCGTCGCCAAATTGCCCGAGGCCTACGCTTTTTTAAATCCAATCGTAGACGTTATGCCAGTAATACCTTTGCTATTTTTTCTCTTAGCTTTTGTTTGGCAAGCCGCTGTAAGTTTTCGATGAGATTTTTAACACTGTCCTAGACAAATTGATGATTTATTCAAAAAAAAAAAATTTACCAATTAATAAGATCAGATAAGTCTTAGAGTGTCTGTGAACCCTCGATTCAAATATTGAAATTCTGGTATAGTCATAATAAATCGGGATTACCACGTTTCAATTCCTTATTCTGACCTTTTTCCATTGCAAAACCTCTTGGAGTTTTCCACAATTTTGGGGTATGAAAGAATATTTTTGGTAATGAAAAAATAAACTTTACTTTATATGAATATGATATGAAAAATATTAAAAATGGATTTTTTGAAAATTCTTTTCTATTTCTAATCTCAAATCAAAAGAACTTTATTTTATTTCTTAGTGTCAAAATAAAAAAAGAAACATACAGAGTAGGATATGCGGTATAAAATACAAATATACAAATGGAGAATCTATTCCCTTTTTTCCTAAAAAAAGAATTCTTGGAGATTGTGTAATGCTTACTCTAAAACTATTTGTTTACACGGTAGTGATATTCTTTGTTTCTCTATTCATCTTCGGATTCCTATCTAATGATCCGGGACGTAATCCCGGACGTGAAGAATAAAAATAAATAAGGCTTTTTGTTCTTTTTACTCGATTTTGAAATCTTCTTAGTAGGATTTTAGCTATTTCACATTTTTAACTATTAATTTTAACTATTAAAATAACTAAAATAACTTAAAAAAAAAACTAACTCACGAAAATTTTGAAAGGAAATAACAAAGTTTTCGATGAAAACAAACGGAAAGAGAGGGATTCGAACCCTCGGTACGAAAAACTCGTACAACGGATTAGCAATCCGACGCTTTAGTCCACTCAGCCATCTCTCCCCCAATTGAAAAAGGATAATTATTATGTTACATAAGCAAAATAAGGCTTGAAAAAAGCCCTTTATTTTCTTTAGTTTATTTATAGTTTTTAAAATAAAAAAAAAAAAATAATATAAAAATAATATATATATATAATATTTAAAACTAACTAATAATAAATAAAATCAAAAGATCCCTCTTTTATTTTGTCCAAAGAAACCTTTTCTTTACACGGCTTGGCCTGGTCAGTACCTAGCTGAGCCGGGCCTCTTTTGTTCCAAGGAATAAAATTTATTTAATTTGAAAACACAAATGCTTATTATTGTTATTGATATTGAAACGATCATAATGAGGACTATTTCGATTCCTTTGATATATAATAAAAATGTCAGTTCCTATCTTAATTTCTTAGCTTTATTTTTTATTTACTTTTTGTTTTTAGTAAAATATCATTTACTTAAAGTAAACGTAAATAAAAAAATAAGATAAGAAAACAAAGGAACTAGGAATTTTTGAACAATGCATTTTTATGTTACGGCTTAAATAGTTTTGTCAACCCGTATCCGTCAAAAAACTCCAGCAAAAGACTTGGTATTTAGTTATTTCAATGAGTTATCTCTTTTCGTAATCTCATTTAGTCCTCGCGCTAACGCTCTAATTTGCATGATTCTTTTTTGATCCTATCTTTTAATTTTAATTATGACCGAGTTTCTTGTTCGACAAAAAATCGATTTAGATATAATAATCGGATTGTGGCGGGTATAGTTTAGTGGTAAAAGTGTGATTCGTTCTATTAATCCCTTAACAGTTAAGGGGTCCCTCGGTTTGATTAATAGCTCATTCATTCCGATCA